ATAGATGGGATACTTCGCACGATAACTAGCTAAAAAACGTACTTAATGTGTCATGATCACGACTATTAATTAATACGTATATTAATTTTTCGAATTTAAAAATATTCAATTCTATTCGGCAATTTAGAATTTAGAACAATATAGAATCAAAGAATAAAAAAAACTGTGCCAGGAACCAGATTTGAACTGGTGACACGAGGATTTTCAGTCCTCTGCTCTACCAGCTGAGCTATCCCGACCATTTTCCTTTCTGGTGCAGTATCTCCCCATTTTATGAGATAATTTTGGTCTGTGTCAATTAGTCAACTGAAAAGTATTACAAAGTCTTATTACAGGTACCCAAATTTATTGGGTCTTCAAAAAGAAGAGTTTTGTATATAATTTGCCTTTAAGTTTTATAAAACGATTTCATTAAATTAATTAATAAATAATGTAATAATTATGGATTGTAAATGACTCAACTGAGTCCTACTTGCTCAAGTCAAATATATTTATTTGACTGTCTATCATATATATCATAAGACTTGTAATAAGAGAAAAGGGATTACTATTTTGAAAACAAGAGCAGGAACATAACTACTTCCAAAACGCTAATGCAAAAAAAGCTAACTAGTTAGGGGGTGAAATAAGCTTTTGGGGATAGAGGGACTTGAACCCTCACGATTTTAAAAGTCGACGGATTTTCCTCTTACTATAAATTTCATTGTTGTCAGTATTGACATGTAGAACGGGACTCTATCTTTATTCTCATCCGATTAATCAGTTCGTCAAAAGATCTATCAGACTATGGGGTGGGTGTGAATGTTTTGAGGAATCAATATTGTATTCCTATTTCAACCCCTAATCGATTCATAACAATTATTGTTTTTTTCATTTCATATTCTAAATATGAATATTGATTAATATGGATTTCTATATATAAATATTTCGAAATTCTAAAAAAATAAAGAACCGATTCGAGTTGTCATTAACCATTTCAGTACCTATATTCTTCACCCTTTATTGTTGGATATTTAGACGGACGAAGTCTTATAACAACACAGCACAGCCAATCCCATTTGTTAGAACAGCTTCCTTTGAGTCTCTGCACCTATCCTTTTTGATTCTTGCTTTCTGAATCCCCCCCCCCCCCTTTTTTTTAGGGAGACAAAAGGAGTTAGCTCAGGATTGCCCTTTGTTTTTTCCGGGGTTTCTCTGAATTTGAAAGTTTTCACTTAGTAGGTTTCCATACTAAGGCTCAAGCCAATTAAGTCCGTAGCGTCTACCGATTTCGCCATATCCCCGCTGTGTTTTATAAAATGAGGATTCCAATGTGATGTTCTCGTCTTTCTTACCTCCTTATCTCTTGAATTTTTTCGATTTTTTACAGATTAATATACCGAACAGTGTTTTCTCCTTTTTTTTTTATCTTATTTCATTTGACGCCTAGCAATTGAAAATTGGATTTTCCATTTTTTTGGTCTAATCCGAAATGATTCTAGCATTTCTGTATATAGAATTCAATATAGATGAATAGAGAGCATATATATGCTCCTTTACTCTCTGTAGTTTGTAATACTCAAGGGGTCGATTCATTGTTTTTCGTCTTAGTCTCTGAATGAAAAGAGAAAAATTTTTGATTATGTTAGTATGATCTGGATTTTTTTTGAGTTATTGATATTTTTTAGGTTTTCTTGATTTATTTAATATTTAATTTAATATTTTATTTTATTATTATAAATAATATTAATAATAAGAATGATTGCTCTAAACGAAAAATAGAAATAGAAAATATCTAGAGATAGAAAAAAACTCAATTTACTATATTATTTATTGAATTATTTTTAATAATTTATATAATATATTATATAAATTATTAATAGAATATTATATAATTATAATAATGAATTAATGAATTGAAGATGAATAAGCTTACCCTAAGATATAGTTTTTGTGTATGTCAAATGTCTATCCGCCCGCTTAGCTCAGAGGTTAGAGCATCGCATTTGTAATGCGATGGTCATCGGTTCGATTCCGATAGCTGGCTTTTTTTCTTTTTCTTTTTTTGAAATAAAAGAAATAAAAAGGGCGCCTTTATCCTTTTCAAAAGTGATCTACTATACCGTATAAATTCCTATATATGATATATATCAATTTAATAAATAATAAATTAAATAAAATAAGAAATAAAAAGAAAAGCAAAAGAAAGAGTCGTTTTCATGATTTGTTATGCCAAGACTCTTTCTTTTGCTTTTCTTTTTATTACTTATACTTAACTTAATATAGATTCATACAAAATATATAAATATAAACGGGTTTGTGTATCATAATACAATCCATCTCATTATTCATTGTAATTCTAATACTTAAGGGAATTTCATTTCGGATTTCGTTTTCATTTCTTTTTTTTTTTATAAAGTGGATAGAACTAACTAAAATGAAATGAAACAATGAAACAAAAGAAATAATCAATAAAGAAAGGAGTCTTTATGTCGCGTTATCGAGGACCTCGTTTCAAAAAAATACGCCGTCTAGGGGCTTTGCCCGGACTAACAAAAAAAAGGCCGAGAATAGGAAGTGATCTTAGAGCCCAACCACGCTCCGGGAAAAAATCTCAATATCGTATTCGTCTAGAAGAAAAACAAAAATTACGTTTTCATTACGGCATTACAGAACGACAATTATTTAAATACGTGCGTATCGCCCGAAAAGCAAAAGGGTCAACAGGCCAGGTTTTACTACAATTACTTGAAATGCGTTTGGATAACATCCTTTTTCGATTGGGTATGGCTCCGACTATTCCTGGAGCCCGCCAATTAGTTAATCATAGACATATTTTAGTTAATGGTCGTATAGTAGATATACCGAGTTATCGTTGCAAACCCCAAGATACTATTACGGCAAAGGATGAACAAAAATCCCGAGCTCTAATTCAAAATTATCTTGATTCATCTCCCCCTGAGGAATTACCCAACCATTTGACTCTTAACCCATTTCCGTCTAAAGGATTAGTCAATCAAATAATAGATAGTAAGTGGGTTGGTTTGAAAATAAATGAATTGCTAGTGGTAGAATATTATTCCCGTCAGACTTAGCCCTAACTAAAATACAAAGCAAAGGATTTGGACAATCTAGCCCCTTTCGTTCGTCAAAGTAAATTGACTTAAGGATTAAAGTCAGGGGTTTGATCCGAATTTTTTCTCACTCATATATCCTTTCCCATCTTGAATCTAACTGTTAAGTTATAATAATGGTATTCCTATTTGATATCTTACAGTTAGGAATGTTGGTGAATTAAATCAAAGGACGGAAAGAGAGGGATTCGAACCCTCGGTAAACAAAAATCTACATAGCAGTTCCAATGCTACGCCTTGAACCACTCGGCCATCTCTCCTACACAATTATTATTATTAAATTATATATATAATTATAACTCAAAAAAAAAAATAGCGAGTCATTAATATATATTCAAAATTCATATTCTATTTTTGTTTGGGTAGGTATGGTCAACCAAAGAATTCTATTCTATAATCTATAATTAATAGTAAAAAAAGGAATAGATAATTTTTTTTCTAAAAATTATTCAATTATTTTTTCATGTTTTTTTCTTGTGAAAGTCTCATATCATATTTTTTCCTATTTGTTTAGATGATGTTCCTACCTTTTAAATCAAATAGAACTATCAGATATTTCTATATACATAACCTACCCTACCCGATTAAATCAACGAATTGGAATAAATTAACTGATTGATTAGTTTTGGTTTTTTAGACTATGTATGCTTAATGGATACTCTTCGACCCCGGTTCTATTTTGCTTTAGATTTAAACTAGAATTCCATAACTTCAAAACATTTTAAAAACGCCTTTTCAATGAAATCGCAATAGTTCCTATACTACTACTGCATTTTTTTGATGAATTCGAATGGGATTCCACTATTGATATTGATTTATTCGTGAATTAAAGAAGTCATTTTTGTATTTGAAATACTTATAATTGGAAAAAAGTCAATCAATATAATAATATATAATAATATATAATTATATATTATAGATTATAGATATAGAAGTTTTGTATCTTTATTTCACTTTTTTGTTTGGAACTTAATCTGTTTTTATGTTATTTTGTACTGTTCAAATCCTTTGTTTTGGGAATCTTTTTCCCACAAGAGGTAATGATAATTATTAGAGAATGGATTGATACTTATGTCTAGATCGAGAATAAATGGAAATTTTATTGATAAGACCTTTTCAATTGTAGCCAATATCTTATTACGAATAATTCCGACAACTTCGGGAGAAAAAGAGGCATTTACTTATTACAGAGATGGTGTGATTTGTCTTTTTTTTTCTATTTCTAGTTTGATGAGAAAGAAACACGATTTGAAATAGAAAGAACAAAAATTTCTTATAAAAAAAAATCCACGCTTCTAGAAGGTGAAGTTTATAAATAAAACAACTCCTTCTGTCGTGTATCCCCGATTGATGCAGCCTCAAATACTATAGCTTCAATTTTTAATTTGAGTATTAGTATTGAGCAGAAGGTTATACCTGTAGTGTTCTGTATTACAGGTCAATCCTACTTCCTAGTAATATAATAAAGTCCCTTATAGGCCGCATAGGGGAAAAAGCACTACACCTAGCAATCGACAACATGAAAGCTTTGTTAAATAAAAAATAACTTACTAACTCCCTTTTCTTATTTGGATTGGGACTAACAAGAATGGTTGGGACAACAAACATCCATCTCGTTGGTCCTTTGGATACCCGTATAACCATCGAAGACTGTTGAAGTGATTATTTCCTGGAAATTGGGGGGGCGTTGAGGACAAAGTAATTGTTGGAGCTTTCTCTATTAATATCAAGATGTTTGATGTTAGTACAAGTTCTTGCGCAAGAAGGTTGGCTAGAGATTTTTTGTAAAAACACTAGCCCCACTCAGTTCATAATGAGAATCTTTCTTTCAACCGTGTTCATTATTCCACGTATTCTTTATTCTCATTATGCGTATTTTAAGGAGGAGCCGTATGAGATGCAAATTTCACGTACGGTTCTGGAACGGAGATTCGTTGAATCGAATGACGACCGTAACGGATGTCAGCTCAATCTGAAGGCAATTATGCGGAAGCTTTACAGAATTATTATGAAGCTATGCGACTAGAAATCGATCCCTACGATCGAAGTTATATACTATATAATATAGGCCTTATTCACACAAGTAATGGAGAACATACGAAAGCTTTAGAATATTATTTCAGGGCACTAGAACGAAACCCATTCTTACCCCAAGCTTTTAATAATATGGCAGTGATCTGTCATTACGTGCGACTATCTCCACTATAGAAGGAAAAAGAGAGACCCATCTTTTTAAAAAATAGAGGCTCACTACATATGCATCGTCTAAAACGACGATTTTTTGAGCTGTAGGAAATAAAAAAACTTCATAGAAATCGAAATATGAAGAAATAAGAGATGCCTAGATACTTTTTTATATGTCGTCTATGGATAAAAAATTTGAATTGATAGAGTGAAAGCGCCGTAAAGATCAATTAACTAGGTTTTGGGCCAATACATTAAGAAAAGAACTGCTTATTTTTGCCTATATAAGATCGATAAAAGTTAGGAATTAACTTATGTAATAGAGTTGATCCACTAAGGTAGTGAGCGGCGGTGTAGGATCAGATCCCAAAGATAGTAAGTCTTTTCTTTCTGATTTTTTTTTTATGATTATGATATTATGAAGGAAAGTCTTTCTCAAAGATTCTCTATAAATTTCAATATGAAATCGAGATAGTTACCTTGCCGAAAATACTAAACGATAGGAGTAAATAACTATACTTTATTCTTCTGCAGGTGGGAGAAAAGATAAAACGAAAATAAAACTTATTATTAATTAAATTTTAAATAATTCTAATAAATAAAAATGAAAGTTTGAAACTCATCCGATTAACTTCTTTTGGTTACCTTGAAGCGTGGGATGAGAAATCTCAGTCCATTCCGTTTTTTAGAAAGGACATCAAAAGAATTGACTGCGGAGCCGTATGAGGTCAAACAGTCTCAAGTACGGTTCTAAGGGAAGGAATTGACCCGCCTATTCCGACCGGGGAGAACAGGCCATCCGACAGGGAGATTCTGAAATTGCGGAGACTTGGTTTGATCAAGCCGCTGAGTATTGGAAACAAGCTATAACGCTTACTCCTGGGAATTATATTGAAGCGCATAATTGGTTGAAGATCACCGGGCGTTTCGAATAAAAAAAGTTTTTTTTATTTCAAAAATGGATTCTGGAAAGAACTAATCAAAGAATTTCATTATATCCCTTAGTAGATCGTTCTAGTTTGTCCGATATTTCGTAAGGATAAAGAATACACAAGTACAGGACAGAATCAATTTATTTGGTTTCTTCTATATATTTAGTAGCTATTTTTTTTATTACTATATTAAAATTCTTTAAATTAAATTTTAATAGAAATCAATTTAATAATTAATAATACTAATTTAATTAATATTAATAGTTAGAATTTTATTCTCAAATTTCTAGTTAAATCAAAAAAATATTCGATACTAGTTGATGAGAGTTACGTTGGAAACATAACAAAGTAAGGAAAGTCCAATTATTTTGGGGTATTTAAATTAATAAATTAAACAGAATCAGATCTATTATGAATTGGATAGTTCTTAGTAATGACTAACGTTAATTAGAATAAGAGTATTACTGACTAGAATATCGTAATTTATTATATTCATATTATTATATTAAATTATATTAATTAATAATTAATTAATGTTCTTACTGTTATTTAATATAAATTAAATTAAATATAAAATAGAAAGATATATTCTATAGTCAAATATTAAGTATCTCCGTATAATACTTTAGAATTGAGATAGGAATTGTCTCAGTTGCCCAACAAAAAAGTATTTATATTAATTCAAAATAAGGGATTTCGAATTTGAATCTTTAAAAAGGAGTCCGTTGGGCGCCAAACATCTATGTCATAATAGATCCGAACACTTGCCCTGGATCAACTTCCAGACCATAATTGCTCTAGTAAATAACTAAAAAAAAAAATAGAGAGATGGGAGATACAAGTAAAAATAACTCAAAATCTCTCAGAGGTTCACCAATTATTTAAATGTTGGCAGGTCTCTTTGTATGTCTTGTCCGGAAAGAGGAGGACTCAATGATTATTCGTTCGCCGGAACCAGAAGTCAAAATTTTGGTAGATAGGGATCCCGTAAAAACGTCGTTTGAGGAATGGGCCAGACCCGGTCATTTTTCAAGAACAATAGCTAAAGGCCCTGAAACTACTACTTGGATCTGGAACCTACATGCTGATGCTCACGATTTTGATAGCCATACCAGCGATTTGGAGGAGATCTCGCGAAAAATTTTTAGTGCCCATTTTGGTCAACTCTCCATCATCTTTCTTTGGCTGAGTGGTATGTATTTCCACGGCGCTCGTTTTTCCAATTATGAAGCATGGTTAAGTGATCCTACTCACATTGGGCCTAGTGCCCA